TATCTCTACTACCTGTTTTCCAAATTAATCCCGCGGGTACATATAATTCCGAAGAATATGTAAGTGATTCATAAACAGCATCTCTTTCTTTTATCAAGGGTTCTACCAATTGATATGTTTCTACAAATAAAAGAAATTCAATTTCTTGATCTGTATCTTCCATTTTTCGAAACTTATGAAGTTCTTCCGTCAAGCCCTGATCAATGAACCTACAAAATCCCTCAAATTGTATCTGACTAAATCCAGGTATTGTAGACATTCCCTCATTTCCATCCCGGAGCATCTTAAGTTTCCCCTTTATCGAAAAAATGAAATTCCATTATTGGATTGGCTCACTCTTCATCGAACTCTATGGATCGATCTAGCAATGATGGAATGTATATTCGGTTTACTGAATCACATGAAATTTTATCCAACTCCATATATACGTATATAATATTTATGAACATAGGAATAAAGAGAATTTTTTTCTACTCAAATTCGAAATTGTAACAGATCCAAATCAAATGGAACTGAATTGATAAAACATTCCTGGAAACATAATTCTTCCATATCGCCTTATGATATGGAGTCTTGTCTTATCTAGAATATCAAAATGGATCCAATTTCTACTCATTATTGGTCTATTACGACCAGATTGGGTACCATAAAAGGATTCCGGATTTAATCCGTTCTCTATGAATGATAGAAAGACAGAATAATCGGGAACAGCATAGAGTTGACTTTGATTTTAGCACTTAACTTATTTCATTGATTCCACTGTTCAAAAAATGATTTGCGGAGAGGAGAAATATTTCTACCCATTTGTTAGTAGAAATTCGTATTACTTAGTATAACTAAGTATAATAGGGGTGAATGAAGTGTGGAAGAAAGGTTGTATTTATTAAGTACATGCAGATATAGCTATCTAGCTATCCACATATCCCATCTTTTGTCGCAGTTTCCCCCTGAAGCAACATGGGTCATGTTATATACAATATCCAAATTTCGATTTTCGATTCAATCTAGTCAATGAAAAATTCAAGGACGACGATTCCCTATCCCATAGGGATATGTAGAATAAGATACCTGACTAGGTATCTGTGTAACAATTTCGGTTCTGGGGTTTACATATACACACAATTGTTATTATAATGGAAATGGAAAAGGATTGATTATTGAAAATCATTCATACTGATTAGTCTTGTATCAATTGGGTTTTCTTATCTTAGGCCATTAAGATTAAGGAGATCAAAAAATCCAAGAACGTTCATGAATTCACAATCAATAGTTAATGGTTCTGCTTTGCCTTTGACCTTCATTTTTGATTCTGTAACTGGAAATCTATTTTCTTTTTTCTATTGAAATAGAGGAGAGAGGAGAAGTTTTTAGGCGTTGTGTGTTTTGAAATACAATGCAATTAATCGAAGAGAACAACCGGATCCTCTCAAAAAAGGAGGGATTTCTTTTTCTTTTGGAAAGGTATAAAATATAGAAAACAGTATTCAAAACCCAAATCAAATAACAAATAAAATAAAGAAAAAAAAAAAAAAAGAAAGGACCAAAAGAATATTGATTTTCTATATCGATTTTGTATCGTTTTGGCGGCATGGCCGAGTGGTAAGGCGGGGGACTGCAAATCCCTTTCTCCCCAGTTCAAATCCGGGTGTCGCCTGATCAACAAAAGACTTGGAATCCCTTATCCTCCTAATAGAACTCGCCAAATTCTTACCCAGCGGAAGCATAGATTAAAGACTAGGGCTATGGATACTTGGATTTAAGAATCCAGGGTGGGGGATTCTCTAAATTCCATTATTTCTTACAAAATCTGGGTGTGGTCTAAACCGGACCGGCACCAATATGAATAAAGAAAAGAAACCTCACTTATTACTTATTACTGATAGAATCTTACGATTGATTTGATTTCTCAATCGAATCAACCATACAATTCTATTGTGAGATTAAGAACTACGAAAGTCGGGGACTGGAAATCCGAGGATCCAAAGGAAAGTTCCTAAATGACTGTAAATTCTTGCTCCCTGGATCCAAGCCAAGGAAGGACTTTTTATAGTAAAGAAGGACTATCAATAATTCCTAATTACCTACCCTACTAGTATAGTTATAGTGCCTACTGACTGAGGCTTGAATTCGATTGGATAGACTGAAGGGGAATCCAATTAGGAGTTGTAGAAAGGACTGAAAATGCTTTGTATCCAGACTCACGAGAGTCTCTGAGCCCCCAGGGGCATTCAATCAATATTGGATGGGTGATTGGCTCTTATATAATAAAGTTGAAAAAAAAAAAAGAAAGAATTCTTTCTTTTTGGTAACCCCGCCAAGAATGTAATAGGGTGTGTGTCTCCCTATTCTTTCAGAGAAAGAGAAAGGGTAAGGCTTAGATGTGAGATAGAGATATGTGATAGATTCTATCTTGATAGTATCTATTTTTTCCTTTTTATTATGGAAGGTAAGAAAGAATAGGTCTTACTATTCCTACATGTTCCATTAATAAGATTCTCTTGAAAGTTTCAAGGGGATAACTGTGTATCTTGCTTGTGATTAATACTTCCCGATTCGACGAATAAATTAGATAGGAACTTGTTACGAGTGTATTCATTGAATTTGTTTATCAATAGCATTGGGTCAGATTCCCATTTTGACTCTGCACCATTGATTCCACTATTATTAATGATCAATAATGGAATCGTTTTTTTTTTTCATATTCATAGAGATAGGGGACATAATTCACATGGATATAGTAAGTCTCGCTTGGGCTGCTTTAATGGTAGTCTTTACATTTTCCCTTTCACTTGTAGTATGGGGAAGAAGTGGACTCTAGGGGTACTACTAATTGAATTGAGTAATCGAATTGTATCAATTGTTTAATAGATCGTTTTCTGCGAAGCTAAAAATAAAAAAAAAATCTTCATTTCCAAAATTCTACCAGAATCCAGTAATATATGAATAAGAACCTTTCAATCAAACAAAGATTTCAATGATTTGATTCCCATCTTCGTATTTCCAAACAGAAATACACATGATAGGAAATGGAAATAATTTCCAACTGAATTCTTCGTAAATATTCTATTTCGATAAACCAACTCTTACCAGAATTATGGATATTACAATGAGGAGCAACCAATCCCCCCTTTTTTATTCGTTTCCCCCCTTACTGTTCAAAGGAAAGGGGAAGCCGTTCTGCTATTATGTGGAGACGTATTTTCCACTGGAAGAGACATAGATATAGTGGTTGTCCAAAGAAAATAGGTACTACGCAGAATATAAGAAAATCTTGCTGACATTGGCGCAGGCACTTACCTTTTTTTAGATTCCTAGGAATCTTATTTATGCTTTATCAACTTACCTCATGTCATGGTTCGAGCATGAAAAATCGGTGGGGTCTACTACTCCTTTTCCAAATCCGAAGAAGTGACTATTGAAGGAACCCCTTGGATCATCCGTTAACGGCTGAATCAATTACTTCTTTGGAGTGCTAAAAAAAAAAATCACTTGGTTATTTCCTTTTTCCTTTTCTATAATGTATGCCATACTATTCTTTACCCATTGATTCTTTCGATGGGTCTCGGGATCCATATTGAAGATAATCAGAAATCTAGGAATTAGAAGAATTGACCCTCGATTATTTCAGGGTCGATCGGAATCTATCGAAATGGATATATCGAAGAAATAGAATTGGAATACTATTTACATCTAAACAGATCATATGTTAATCTATAGATTAATCCATATCAAGCACGTATCTTTATACAACTTTATACTTTATACAACCTTCTATAAGAATAGATAACATGGTAGAAAGGTTCATATAGTTCTTTCTACCATACTATCTCATCCCATATACTGCTGACTCCAATCCACGCATTTCATTTAAGACTTGGGATTGCAATCCCTTTCATTTCTTCAATCATTGATAAGAACTAAACTAATAAGTCAAACTTCATTCAAATTAATCATTTTGACTGACTGTTTTTACGTAGATGATAAGTAAAAAAGCAGTAGGAACTAGAATGAACAACGCAGTAGCAATAAAAGCAAGAATATTGACTTCCATAATCTCATCGTTTTTTTGCTTCGCAATAACTCGGGATCTAATCCCATAGAGATAATAAGTCTTTCTTATGAAAATTCCATGGAATGAAGTGCATCCTGATGATATTGAATGGGATCAATATCATGAATAACAATATCTAATCTATTAAATGGGATTCATTGTCGAGAATTGAATAGTATAACATAGGAAGATCTTTTATCCATATCGAATACAAAATGGGATTCTTGATTGGATCAGTAATCCCATGGAATTTCTCATTTCCACCCTTTCTTTTCTATAACCTACCATCTTCCTTATACAATAATCTAATGAGGTATTATCTGACCGGTCTTACATTGGTCACATACCCAAACAGTAGATTAGGAGTGAAATGGAAAAATAAATGCTAAGCGAAATTTTTGTGATGATCTAATCTTCTTGGAAGACAGAGAAGTGCAATAAAGATTGGTCCCGATATAAAAAAGATCTAATAGTCCAATAAATTCACTATTTTATTTATTGATTTTGTTCTTTTTTCAATGGGTAAAGTCAAAAGTAAAATACGAAGAAAAAAAATTATTCATTCCTTCCCCCTAGAAATAAAGAGGTTGGATTGGAACTGATACACATACATCAAAAATAAAATGAAGTATACAATGCAAATGCAAATGAGATAGAGAAATTGTTTTTAATTCATAATTGAGGTTACACAAAATCGGAGTTAAAAAGGGGGTAGGTTTCATCTGAAAAGTACTCTGTCGCTGCCGAGATAACTATATGAAAATGAAGTTCATTATGTATTATACAATAAACAAATACAATTTGTTTGTGTATGTGTTGCCGGAAAACATATGGGTACTCTATTTCATTCGATTGATCAGGAGCAATTGAAAAAGCCAAACCAGTATAGTTTCTCTTGGAATCCTGAATATGGTGATACCACCGCTCAATCCACATACGTCTCTCTCCCGTCAAGTGGTACTGGTTGACGTAATTGAAATTACCGTATTTGTCGATGAGAAATGCGAAACAAAAAACGAAAGAAATAAGGTCTACCGCTTAGAATCAAATTCTGCCTCTTGTCCCTCCCCTTCACAGAAAATGGAAAATGGAGAGATGAATTGATGGATTCATCGGATTCTAGGTCGGGACTGACGGGGCTCGAACCCGCAGCTTCCGCCTTGACAGGGCGGTGCTCTGACCGATTGAACTACAATCCCTGGAAATGAGTTATACAGTATCCATATTCTTAGAATATCTTTCTATTTTCTATTTAGAATTGCCGTGTTTTAACAGAAACACGAGTGAGATTGAGATACTTCTCTTCATATGGACATGAACTGAACTATAGTGAGAGTGAGACGGATTACTAGTAATCCTGCGATTTTTGCCACATCGATTGATAACGTGTGGGAACAAATGAACAAACAAATAGGGATATAGCAGAAAGATCGACTATCTATATTTATTCCCCTATCTATATCAGACCGGGCATTTCTGGAGGACAAATTGGTTATATCATCCTCATGGATCGGCGAATTCTTGGGCCGAGCTGGATTTGAACCAGCGTAGACATATTGCCAACGAATTTACAGTCCGTCCCCATTAACCGCTCGGGCATCGACCCAGGAAAAAGAAATTCTAGGCTTATTGATAATCCATGATCAACTTCCCCTCGTAGTACCCTACCCCCAGGGGAAGTCGAATCCCCGCTGCCTCCTTGAAAGAGAGATGTCCTGAACCACTAGACGATAGGGGCATACCTGCCCGATCGACAGCATACTATGCTCATAGTATGAGCAGTTTTTTAGAATTGTCAATAGAATCTTTCGTGTCGTGCTTCCACAATTCCATAGAATTTTGGATTGTTCATTCACGAACCATTAATTAATTATATATATGACATATGACGAAATATAGAACCCCCTCGGCGAGGATTTTGTCCGACAGAAAAAGGGTCAAACCCCATTTCATTTCTTCAATTTTCACTCATTGATTCGCTCATTGTTAAGACGAGGTATGCCTCACTAAGCCAGGAAATTCAGAAATGATAGAATTTTTTTGATTGATTCAAAAGGTGATGTAGAACTCGTAAATCTGGGAAGGGATCGACAAGTAAAAGTAATCGAAAATATTCTTTTTTTTTCGATAAGAATTCGGTTCAGGGTACGAGTCGAACCACGTGATGAATGATTCGATGAAATTTGTTGGATCTATATCAGATTGGTCCGTGTATCAATCAAGTGAATCTCCCTCTAATTAATGGGTCAATAAAAGCAAAGCCCTTTGGAGTGAAACAATTCAGTGCATTGATATTTATCAAATAGAAATAATTATTTGACCCTAGAACTTCCTAGTTAAATCAAATTGCCTGTTCTTGAACAAGCCCCTATTCATACATGTATATATATACATATAGTGTATATGTACAGGTACCCGCAGTAGACTCATAGCGATAAGTCGCCTCTTCATGAAGTGAAGAAAATGGGCTGGGCCCTTTTAACTCAGTGGTAGAGTAACGCCATGGTAAGGCGTAAGTCATCGGTTCAAATCCGATAAAGGGCTTTTTCCACGAAGCTCCAGTTTTGGTCTTCATTTTTCATCGGAGAATAGAGATATTTTTTTTTGTAAAAAAAAGGTAAACGAACCTCATAATGAGTTATAGGTAGAAAGTTGAACATTTGTTCATTATGATGATAAGCAATACCACTTATTTATTCCTATAGTCAGACTACTATATCACTATAGGCTATATCGGTCTTCATCTTTCGTTATTGAAATTTTGGATCCCGGGACATAGATATTCTAGATAATACCCAATCCCGATTAGGAATCGACAAGGGAAAGTCTTACTACTTCTCCATTGTTCCAATTAAATCCATCGAAATCAAGAAAATAAAAAGTAAGTGGACCTGAGTCATTGAATCATGACTATATCAGCTATTCTGATATTCAAATTCGATATAGATAAAATTGTAGAAGCGGACTTTTTGATTTCTTTGGACTGGACCACGCAAGAATTTGTCGATATTTCCGATTGAATCTTCTTTTTTTGTTCCTGGATGCTCCGTAGGAATAAATCGCTATTCCTTTCCTCCGCAGAGAACTCATTTATTACGAGTCACAAGAGCAATATACTTTTCAATATCTTTCTTTAATTCCAGAAAAGAAAAAGATAAGTTTCTATCTATATGGGATTTAAATAGAGATATCAGATCATGGCTTCATGTACCAAAAATTTCCATATTTATGCATCAGAAATTTTTGTTCTGCCAATGCAATGGAGAGCGAATGCGAGAAAGGTACTTTCATTTCCAGTCTCCTATTATTTTATTTACTATTTAACTGAATTTAGGGACAGGGACAAAAAGAAAAAGGGGGAATTTTCCTTTTTTTCTGCCGGATAAAGGTAAATAGAGAAATATTCAAAGTTTCTTTTTTTGGTTCGACCTGTGAAAAGATATACTCTG